AGAGATGCCATTTATAGTCTATCTCTTTCTATATATGGAAAGTCAAGAAATTCTCATCGAAACATCGAGAAATTGTGCATATAGAAAACTCTAAAGAAAGAAAAAAGGAGACCCATGCCATGATTTTCAAATCTTTTCTACTTAGTAGTCTAAGTTTCTCGATGAGGATAATTAATTCGGTCGTTGTGGTCGGACTCTATTATGGATTTCTGACCACATTCTACATAGATCCCTCTTAGATCTTCTTTCTCCAATCTTGGGTTAGGGAAGAAGGAGATATTCGCGACTACTGGTGGTTTCATTATGGGGCAGCTCATGATCTTCATATCGATCTATTATCCACCTCCGCATCTATTCTTTCTTAGCTAAACGGGTGGAAGATCCATCCAATTTGGTTATATCATGAACTCGAAAAACGGATCTGAATGTGACTGAAATGCACGATCTTCACAGGTATCACTTTTCACGATACCTAAACCTAAAAGGTGGAATAGCGATTTTCGAACCATTTCCTATAAGAGAATGGTTTCCATTACTTTGAGAAATGGATTCTATATCAAACTATAGCTATTGCATTAAAGAAGAAAAGAAACTAATAGAAGTCGAAGACGCGGAATGGTAGTGAATAGAGAAAAAGATTCTTCTGATTTTCTTGTTCCTGAAAATATTCTATCTATCTCCTAGACGCTGTAGAGAATTGAGAATTTTCATGTCTTTCAATTCTCGTACTCGTAATTGGAAAGTTACGGAAGGAGATCCATCATTTTGCAAGGAAAACAACATAAAAAACTCTGGACAATTTCGAAATCAGACCAAGCGTCTTAATACATATGCAAAAAAATTCATTATTGGCCCACCATTGATTACAAGATTTTGCTTTTATGAATCGCTATTGCTTTGATACGAATAATGGCAGTCGTTTCAGTATGTTAAGGATACAGATGTATCCACAATTCATTTAGAGTTACTTAATAGCCTATTTCTTATACTATATCTCTCTCCCGTGAAATTCTCGAGCCGAAAGATGGATGCATATGCTGTGTTTCATTTTGCTAAATGATATCAATTAAAGGGTGTATCAATTCTATAAATTGGATATAGCAATAAATAAATCAGCAAAATTCTTTTATTTTAGATAGAAGAAACATTTCTTCTATCTAAAATAAAAGAATGTACCCTTCTATCCAAATCCAATTTGCATCGATAAAATAAATCCAAATTCTAGATTCCAGCAGTAGATGAATAATTGCAAATTTTTGTGTGTACGAGATTCGAATAACTTCAAAATAACTGACATAATTTTTTATTTTTCCTGATCAGAAAAATACATGAAAAAGAAAGGAGGTAGAAAAATTTTTTGATTTATGGTTAAAGAAGAAAAACAAGAAAACAGGGGTTCTGTTGAATTTCAAGTATTCAGTTTCACCAATAAGATACGGAGACTTGCTTCACATTTGGAATTACACAAAAAAGATTTTTCATCGGAAAGAGGTCTACGAAGACTTTTGGGAAAACGTCAACGTTTGCTGGCTTATTTGGCAAAGAAAAATAGAGTACGTTATAAGAAATTAATAAGTCAGTTGGATATTCGGGAGAAGTAATTTAATCGTTCGAATTTTTTTCTTATTTTATTAGTAGTCTTATAGTAGTCTTAGATTTTTCATTTTGATGAGCCTCGTTTTGAGGAATTCATGGAATAATGAATTAAGGAAGAAAAAAGAATATGAACAAGGATACATAACATAAAAAAAAGAACAGATAAGATGATATTCGCCCTCCCCCCACATATTTAATTTCTTCTCCTATACAAAAACCAGCAAGACCCACTCCATTGATAATTCCATCAATAACACCTTTATCAAAAAAATGCGTTAGTTCGGCAAATCTTCTTATACCCAGAATAAAGAACTTAGTATAGAAAACATCTATATAACCGCGATTATATGACCAGCTGTATACCTTTTTTTTTACTTGATCCAAAAAGTTCTTTTTTGGATTCCCTTTTACAAGGGAATTTTTAAAATTCAAATTCTGAAAAAAAGAATAAGCGGATCCATAGCATATATATGCTATGAATAGACCAAAAATAGCTAAACTTACAGAAGAAATAGCATTAGTGAGAAATTCATATGAATTTATGGAAGAATTAGAACTTTCCTGGAAAAAGCTTATCGAAGGGGCTAGCCACTTTGATAATATGGTTAACTCTGATGTTCCGTTATCCATTACTCCATTATCAAAATGGATTCCTATGGATCCAATGAACAAAGTAAAAAGCAGTAATATAAGAAGAGGAAATAGCATAGTATTTCCAGTTTCGCGAGGATAGACAAAAGTATTTTTAGCTCCAAAGGAAGTACTAAAAAATCCTATCCTATTTCTTGTATTACCAGGAATTTTGGGTATATTTTGTGAAAAAAAAGAAACTCCATTCTTCATTGTTGATAAAACAAAATCTCTATTGACTCCTTTGGGTATGCTTTTTCCCCATAAGGATATTGAATACAACGAACCTTCTTTAGTACTACTGTAATTTTGAAAATGAACACGCAAATACCCATCAAAAGTAAGTAAATATATTCGAAACATATAAAATGCAGTTAATCCTGCAGTAAAAGAAGCTATTACTCCAAAAAAAGGTGAATACAACCAACTATTACTAAGGATTTCATCTTTGGACCAGAAGCAAGCAAGAGGTGGAATACCACAAAGAGAAAGTGTACCCAATAAAAAAGTAGTTCTTGTAATAGGAACATATTTTTTTAAACCACCCATAAGAACCATATTCTGACTTTTATCTGGTGAATATCCAACAAGAGGTTCCATTGAATGAATAACAGATCCGGATCCCAAGAACAATAAAGCTTTCGAATAAGCATGAGTGATCAAATGGAATAAAGCTGCTTGATAAGAACCTATACCTAGAGCTAACATCATATAACCCAATTGAGACATTGTAGAATAGGCTAAGCTTCTTTTAATATCTCTCTGAGCAAGAGCTAAAGTCGCTCCTAAGAAAAGTGTTATTGTACCTACTAAGGAAATGAAACTCATTATCAAAGGTAGGGATATGAAAAGAGGAAGAAGTCGAGCTATAAGAAAAATCCCCGCAGCAACCATAGTTGCTGCGTGTATAAGAGCCGAAATGGGAGTGGGTCCTTCCATAGCATCAGGTAACCATACGTGAAGAGGGAATTGTGCAGATTTTGCAACTGCACCAAGAAATAATAAAAAAGCACACAAAGTAGTAAGTAATGAATTAATCCCATTATTAGGAATCCAGTTATTAGCTATTTTGAACAAATCCCGAAACTCTAAACTACCTGTTATCCAAAAAAAACCTAAAATTCCTAATAACAAACCAAAATCCCCTACACGATTAGTTACAAAAGCTTTTTGACAAGCACTCGCTGCAATTGGGCGTGTAAACCAAAAGCCTATCAATAAATAGGAACACATTCCCACAAGTTCCCAAAAAAAATAAATTTGTATCAAATTGGAACTAGTAACCAATCCCAACATGGAAGTATTAAAAAAACTTATATAAACGAAAAATCTCAAATATCCCTCATCGTGAGACATATAATCGTCACTATAAATAAGAACCAAGATTCCCACAGTAGTAATTAGTATTAACATAATAGAAGTAAGGGGGTCGATCAAGTATCCAAATTCTAAGGAAAAATCATTATTGATGGTCCAAGACCATAGATATTGATAGATAGAACTCCCTTTTATTTGTTGAATAGACAGGTGAACTGAGAATACCAGAGCTATACTTAAGAGTAAAACACTAGGAAAAGCCCATATGCGACGAAGATTTTTTGTTGCTGTCGGAATAAGAAAAAGCCCAAACCCCATTGACATAATAACTGGAAGTGGGAGAAGAGGGATTACCCAGGCATATTGATATGTATGTTCCATAAGAAAAGAAATAGCAATTTTTAGTTGAAATTTATAGTTCTTTTTTTCTATAAAATTGTTTCCGATTCACCAAACTTATTCTTATTTCTTTCTGAAGGAATTAAAAAAACAAAATAAGAATAAGAAAAAATACTGGAATTCTGATTTTTTCAAAATTTGTCTCATTGAAATATTCAAAAATTCGGAATGGGTTTAGTTGCTTAAATTCAAAAACTTAATCAAAGAATTTCGTTATTTAGTTATTAGATAAAAAAAGATATTTATTAAAATACAAAAAAAGATTGAATCAGTTTACTTTCTATTCCTATTCTTTTTTTATTTCTTTCTGTTAAAATGAAATAGCTCTCTTATTTCGTAACTGATTGATTGAATTTCAACTATATTGATTGAATTTCAACTATATTTGAATTTTATATTTATCGGAAATTCTCGAATATTTTTTACTTCATATAAAATGGAAATCCTAATGACTAGAATTATCTAAGTTTTAGAATGTCTTGTTTAATAGACTAATTCTTTTTTTATTTTGACTGGAATTCCATTCTTGAATATCTTCTCAACTTAATTAACTATTTGAATTTTACCTTCGTTTTATCTCCCCGTATTATATGGGGGCTTATCCCCCATACCTTAGATTTATATCTATAGAAAACCTTTGTTTATAATATATCTTTGTATATATTGTATATTATTAAAACAAAGTCTAAAATATATATGAAAAATACGCGAAAAACTCTTTTCTTACCCACATTAGACAAAATGAAGTAAAAAATAATTTCAAATTTCATTATCTTTCAGTATCTAAGTATAAATACTAAGAAAAAACAGAAAGAAGGATTGATTTGCGGCAATAGATGTCTTTCACATACAACTAAAAAAAACTAATTCCCCTTTTGAATGGCAGTTCCAAAAAAACGTACTTCGATGTCAAAAAAGCGTATTCGTAAAAATATTTGGAAGAAAAAAACTTATTTTTCCATAGTACAATCTTATTCCTTAGCAAAATCAAGATCATTTTTGAGCGGTAACGAGCATCCAAAACCAAAAGGTTTTTCTGGGTAACAAACAAATAATCTGGTTTTGGAATAATCTGAATTGAACTATCTCAAAGAAATTCCAATTATTTAATATGAATGAATAATTTGGATTAATTAATGAATGTACTTTTATGTGTTGAATTCCTGGGTACAATATTCTTAGAACTAATCCCTCTGTTATTCTGTTATATAGAACAAAAGTTTTGGTATATTGTGTCCTCAGTATTCTTTTTTCCTATCAAAGAACTTTTGATAATGGAATCCTCATAAAAATAAAAAAATAGGAGGATTCTATTATCAAAAGTAGAGTACTCTTGCAATAGGATTTAGAATTTCTACCGATCTTATCCAAAATTCACAGGTTTAGGACTGGTAAATCATATTAATAAGAGCGTAAAGGTTTTGACTCAATAAACTTTTCAAAATACAAAACTCTTTGTATTTAAAGATGAAATTCTAATAATTTTCCTAAATTCTATGGATTCTCCCAATCTCGACGATTCGCGAGAAAATAACTATTATTCTTTTAAGTTAACTATTATTTCAAGTTAGCCGCCATGGTGAAATTGGTAGACACGCTGCTCTTAGGAAGCAGTGCTCAAGCATCTCGGTTCGAGTCCGAGTGGCGGCATTCTCGAAAAAGAATACAATAGATTAGAAAATGGATTCAATTCGAAATTTCCAATTTTGTAATGGGACCTTCTCCTTATGCTATTTGCAACTTTAGAACATATACTAACTCATATCTCTTTCTCAACAATTTCCATTGTGATTACGATTCATTTGATAACCTTATTAGTTCGTGAACTTAGGGGATTACGTGATTCGTCAGAAAAAGGAATGATAGCTACTTTTTTCTCTATAACAGGATTTTTAGTTTCTCGTTGGGTTTCTTCGGGACATTTTCCATTAAGTAATTTATATGAGTCATTGATCTTCCTTTCATGGGCTCTGTATATTCTTCATACTATTCCTAAGATACAGAACTCTAAAAATGATTTAAGCGCAATAACTACGCCAAGTACTATTTTAACGCAAGGCTTTGCCACGTCAGGTCTTTTAACTGAAATGCATCAATCTACAATACTAGTACCTGCTCTCCAATCTCAGTGGTTAATGATGCATGTCAGTATGATGTTACTAAGCTATGCAACTCTTTTGTGCGGATCCTTATTATCCGCCGCTCTTCTAATCATTAGATTTCGAAAGAATTTCGATTTCTTTTCTAAAAAGAAAAAAAGAAAATTACTTAAATCATTTTTATTTAGTGAGATTGAATATTTCTATGCAAAAAGAAGTGCCTTAAAAAACACCTCTTTTCCTTCATTTCCAAATTATTACAAATATCAATTAACCGAGCGTTTGGATTCTTGGAGTTATCGTGTTATTAGTCTAGGGTTTACCCTTTTAACCATAGGTATTCTTTGTGGAGCAGTATGGGCTAATGAGGCGTGGGGATCCTATTGGAATTGGGATCCTAAGGAAACTTGGGCATTTATTACCTGGACCATATTTGCAATTTATTTACATAGTAGAACAAATCCAAGTTGGAAGGGTACGAATTCCGCATTTGTAGCTTCGATAGGATTTCTTATAATTTGGATCTGCTATTTTGGTATCAATCTTTTAGGAATAGGTTTACATAGTTATGGTTCATTTACATTACCATCTAAATGATTACATAACATAAAACATTCATAAAATGAAGGTTTTTTCCCATTTTTTTGGATTTGAGAACCCCTTTGAACGTCTTTTCAAAGGGGTTCCCAAAAATTCGAAATAGATCTAATTAGACTTTTTTACTTTTCGGAATTTTTCGGTTTTTCCATTATAAAATATGGAGCGGACTTGTTAAAAAAAGAAAATCCTATTTAGGATAATAATTGGATAAGAGAGCCTCTACCCTGTCAACGGATAGCGAGAGAACAAAATCTGGATAAATACCAATTCCTATTACTGGTAAAAAGATACAGATTAAAAGAAAGAGTTCTCGTGGTCCAGAATCCACAAAATTTGCGTTTGGAACATGAAATAACTTGTATCCATAGAACATCTGGCGTAACATAGATAATAAATAAATAGGAGTTAATATCATTCCAATTGCCATTACAAAAGTAATTAGCATTTTTGGCATTAACATAAATTTTGGACTAGTAATTAGTCCAAAAAATACTACTAATTCTGCAACAAAACCGCTCATTCCTGGTAAGGCAAGAGAAGCCATTGAAAAGCTACTAAACATAGTAAACATTTTTGGCATTGGTATAGATATCCCTCCCAGTTCTTCGAGATAAACAAGACGCATTCTATCACAAGCCGTTCCTGCCAAGAAAAATAGTGTAGCACCGATAAATCCATGGGATAATATTTGTAAAATAGCTCCATTTAGTCCAATGTTGGTTATGGAACCAATTCCTATAATTATGAAACCCATGTGAGATACGGAGGAGTAGGCTATTCTTTTTTTGAAATTTCGTTGACCAAGAGAAGTTGAAGCTGCATAGATTATTTGCACCGCTCCTATTATTACCAACCAGGGGGAGAATAGATAATGAGCATGAGGTAACAATTCCATATTGATCCGAATCAATCCATATGCTCCCATCTTTAATAAGATTCCCGCTAAAAGCATACATGTACTGTAATGTGCTTCCCCGTGGGTATCTGGTAACCACGTATGTAGAGGTATAATCGGCAATTTGACAGCATAAGCAATAAGGAAGCCAAAATAAAGTAGTATTTCCAATGTTGCAGGGTATGATTGATTAATCAATCGTTCCAAGTCTAATATTGGTTCGTTGGAACCATATAAGCCCATACCCAGAACTCCGATTAAGAAAAAAATGGAACCGCCTGCAGTATACAAAATAAACTTGGTAGCTGAATATAGACGCCTTTTCCCCCCCCACATGGATAAAAGCAAGTAAACAGGAATTAATTCTAACTCCCACATGATAAAAAAAAGTAAAAGGTCTCGTGAAGAAAATAATCCTATTTGACCGCTATACATTGCTAGCATCAGGAAATAGAATAATCGCGAATTCCGGGTAATTGGCCAAGCCGCTAAAGTAGCTAAAGTAGTGATAAATCCTGTCAATAAAATAGATCCTAATGAAAGTCCATCGATTCCCAATCTCCAGTGGAAATCAAAAACATCTATCCATTTAGAATCCTCCCTTAATTGGATTAAGGGATCCTCTAATTGGAAATGATAACAGAATGCATAAGTCATTAGAAGGAATTCTAATAAACAAATAGATATAGTATACCACCTAACAATTTTGTTTCCTTTATGGGGTAAAAAGAAAATTAATGAACCTGCAAATATCGGCAAAACAACAAGTATTGTTAACCAAGGAAAATAACTCATGATAAAGTAATAAAGACAAGATACGTTTTGACCAGAAAAGCCCATGCTCGATTATATTGAGCACAGGCTTCTTCGGTAAAGAGGAATCAGACGATTCAAGTGGAGTTTTTTGTTTTTGTAACGTATCAATAAGATAGAGCCATGCTGCGGGTTGTTTCAGGCCCTAAATAAACGCGGACACTTAAAAAATCTGTTGGGCAGGCGGATTCGCATCTCTTACAACCCACACAATCTTCGGTTCTCGGCGCAGAAGCAATTTGCTTGGCTTTACATCCATCCCAAGGTATCATTTCTAATACATCTGTTGGACAAGCTCGTACACATTGAGTGCATCCTATACATGTATCATAAATTTTTACAGAATGTGACATTGGATCTAGAAATTTTCCTTTTCAACATAATAATTTTCGATCTGGTAAAAATGAAATTAGTACTATATAAGTTATATGTATTGTAGACACCAGACGAAGCAATGGTTTATCCAAACTTTAATAAATAATGCAATATATTTCTTAATCTGTTTGTGAGAAAGCGTGAAAAGAGCCAAGAGACTTGAATTTAAGGCTTCAACAGTCATAATTATACGAATTCTACATACTAATTCGAATTAGCCATTGGCTATTATCTTTGCAATATAAATTATTGCAATTTGAATATTGCAATATCAATGAATTGCAAAAATGCAAAATTTAATAAGTAAAAAAGAATACTCTGAAATAACCTACTTCAAAAATGGGTATTCTCAAATAAAAATAAGAAAAGAAGACTCGAATTTTATTAATTTTAATGTTCCTTATTATTATATATGCGCCTTTGTTTAGAGAATTCTATGCCTAATTATTCAAAAAATTCGATTGATTGATACGAGTTGATTTCCTGTTACGATGGATGGAAGAAAGAATGGATAGTCCAATAGCTGCTTCAGCCGCCGCAAGGGCTATAACAAAAATTGCGAAAATGTCTCCTTTTAATTGGCGACTATCAAATAGAGCAGAAAATGTTACGAGATTTAGATTAATTGAATTCAGTATAAGTTCAAGACATATTAGAGCTCTAACCATGTTTCGGCTTGTAATCAATCCATAGATACCAATCGAAAATAAATAGACACTCAAAAAAAGTACATGCTCAAACATCATTAACTAACTCCTTATCCATCTCGATTCATTTCAATATGAGCACAAGAATTGAACCGATTCAATTAATTAGAATAGAACAATTACGCAACAAAAGAGAAAAAAAAAGTATTTGTTGTGTTGACAGTAGATGGATTTTACTAAATAAAAATTGTTTGTTTTATTCTTTAGTTATTTTTTTAGATTTGAAATTCTAAGAATTTATTATTGTCGAGCCATAGTAATTGCACCTATTAAAGAAACTAGAAGAATTAGGGAAATGAGTTCAAACGGAAGATAAAAATCGGTTGCTAAATGAATCCCAATTTGTTGAACGTTATTTATGAGACCCTGTTCTACTATTTGGTTTGATCTTGTAGTCCAAAGAATTCCATACCATGACGTATCTGGGATAGTAGTCATTAGTGAAAAAGGAATAGTTATAGAAACGAGTGAAGTAAACCCATCTCCAATAGTCCAATAATTCTTATCTTTAGACCACTCTGAGCCATTTACAAACATTACAGCAAATATGATCAAGACATTTATGGCTCCCACATAAATAAGAAGTTGTGCGACAGCTACAAAGTAGGAATTCAATAAAAAATAGAACAAGGATATACAAACAAGAACTAATCCCAGCGAAAAGGCAGAATAAATTGGGTTGGTAAGTAATACTACTCCTAGACCCCCTAGTAGAAGAACAAATCCCCCAAATAGCACAAGAATCTCATGTATTGGTCCAGGTAAATCCATTATGGATAAGAAGAAATTAATAGTATAAAAATTTTCATGAACTGACTAAAACTAAAAGATTCAAGGAAAGAAAAAGGGATTAGGATATTTTTATATAAATTGTATAGTTAGAAATCACATCACGAAAATCTACTCTCATTTTAAATCATGAATAATTTTTAATAAGCAGTAGTTATTCATTTTTCTTTATAGTTAGTAAAAAACTATTGGATTTTTCTAACAAAAAATCCTAGTACCTAGTAATCAGTAATCGTTCTTGAATTCCAAGATTTTTCTTCGTCTATTTTACTTTTACTTTGAGGCGAATTCCTAATTGTTTGAATTGTGTAATCTCCCATTATGGAGACCGGTAATCGACTCAAAGCAATTTGATTGTAATTCAATTCATGACGATCATAAGTAGAAAGTTCATATTCTTCAGTCATTGATAAACAGTTTGTCGGACAATATTCAACACAGTTACCACAAAATATACAAACTCCGAAATCAATGCTATAATTAAGCAATTGTTTCTTTTTAATATCCTTTTCAAATCTCCAATCCACAAGGGGTAGATCTATTGGGCATACACGAACACATACTTCACAAGCAATACATTTATCAAATTCAAAGTGTATTCGCCCGCGGAAACGCTCTGATGTAATTGATTTTTCATAAGGGTAGTGAATCGTTATAGGTAAACGATTTGTGTGGGATAAGGTAATTATGAAACCTTGACCAATGTATCTTGCGGCACGTATTGTTTGTTGACCATAACTAATGAACCCAGTTATCATAGGGAACATATTCTAAATATCTATGAAAAAAGGTATGTTTCTTTCTCTTGTTTGAGAGAACTTTTGTGTTGAAGATATTCTTACTGTTATTGTATTATCTTATTTATAGTGAAACTAGTTGGGAAGAAGTTGTTAATAAGAGATTGCCCAGAGAAATAGGTAAAAGAAATTTCCATCCAAGATTTAATAACTGATCCATTCTCATCCGGGGTAAAGTCCATCTTATTGTGATAGAAATGAAGAGAAATAAAAAAGCTTTAGTTAATGTAATAAGGATACCCATTATCATTTCTAAAATTCCCACAATTTTATTCATTTGGAATAATTCAAAAAAGGATATATAGGGAATAGAAAAATTCCACCCGCCTAAGTAGAGAACAGTTACAAATAAGGAGGAAACTAATAAATTTAGGTAAGAAGCAAGATAAAATAAACCATACTTAATACCGGAATATTCGGTTTGATAACCCGCTACTAATTCTTCCTCTGCTTCTGGTAAATCAAAGGGTAATCTTTCACATTCTGCCAAAGAAGAAATTAGAAAAACTAGAAAACCTATAGGCTGACGCCAAAGATTCCATCCAAAAAAACCATATTTTGACTGTGCTTCAACTATATCAACCGTACTTGAACTGTTAGATAATCATAGTCGATGATAACATCACAGTTCCCACCGCTATTCCAAAACCGTACATGAAACCTTAGCTTCATACGGCTCCTCTATGATCAGAAAAAAGGATTATTTCTTTTCGATCTTATCCCCCGAGCGTAGATAGAATTAGGTAAGATAAAATTGATTGGAAAGTCCTAAATTAGACCAAAGCAATTCCGTCTGCTAAAATAATAAAAAAGCGCTTCCGAATTGATCTTATCCTTTATATAATAAAATGACAGTTTTTTCTTGTTCAGTAATAACTTAATATTGGAATAAAAGACTCGTTATAGCAATTAATAAATGAAAAGAATTGGATATTAGTTCATGACGAATTCAATTCTGTATGAATATAGATAAAAGAAAGAATAAATAAGGATCTTTTTTTGTATTGCATTCCATATCTTTTGTCCTATTCTTCTTTCCCGGGGAAGGGGATACTTAAAAAGAAAAAAGAAATAAAGGGTTAATTCGTTCTTGATAGCTATTTCCTTAACAAGTGAATGGGAATATACTCTGGATCGGAATCCGAAGAAAGTACTACTTGATCATTTCCACCAATTTCAAGTCCTTATTATGATTCCTTTTATGAGGAAAAATCTCTAATGATTTAGATTCTCTCATTACTAATCCTTTATGTACTTTAGTGTTCCTAATCCCTCACTAACTTTTTATGGGTTCTTTTATATGGTTATAAGTTCTAGTAATGGAATTCCATATCGCGAATCCTTTATTCTTGCCCGCTTCAAGATATGATGACTAATCAAACAATCTCAATCTTGGGGTAAAGAGTTTACACTGCTTATGTTTACTTGAACTTTTTCTTGTACGTAGGAAATGAGATTTTTTATTTTTACTACAAATTAATAAGCTGTTTTGTTTCACTCATATAGCTATCTAGTTTAACTTACCGACCTGAATACAGAATAAGAAAAGGAAGATAAATATTCAATAGATTTTAGAGGAAAAGCTCCTTTTTTAACGAATCACACGTAGAGATATTGCTAGCACACAAAAAGTTAATGGTATTTCATAACTAATAGATTGAGCAGCTGCTCGTAGACCACCTGAAAAAGAATATTTATTATTTGAGCTATATCCTGCCATAAGAAGACCAATAGGAGCAATACTTGAAATGGCAATCCATAAAAAAACACCAATACTAAGATCAGCTAAAACAAAATGATATCCAAAAGGGATAACTAAAAAACTTAATAAAACGGATATGACTGCTATAGAGGGTCCAATGCTAAATAAAGGAATCTCTCCTCGGGATGGCAGGATATCCTCTTTAAAAATCAGCTTAGTTCCATCTGCTATAGCTTGAAGCAGTCCTAGGGGGCCGGCATATTCAGGACCAATACGTTGTTGTATCGATGCGGATATTTCTCTTTCTAACCACACAATTACAAGTACTTCTATTGTGATTCCCAATAGGAGGGTCAAAATAGGTAGAATCCATATTAGTCCATAGACTTCTTTTAATAATTCCGATTTCAAAAAAGAATTGATAGTTTCTACCTCTATCCTATCTATTATCATTTCAACGATCAACTTCCCCCATAATGATATCTATACTACCTAATATCGTCATGATATCAGCCAATTTCATTTTTTTGACTAGCTGAGGAAGAATTTGTAAATTAATAAAACCGGGTGGACGAATTTTCCATCTCCAGGGGAAAAGACTGTCATCTCCTACCAGATAAATTCCTAATTCACCCTTTGGAGCTTCTACTCTTACATAAAGCTCTTGTTTTGATAATTCAAAATTTGGGGAAGGTTTTTTACCAAGAAATCTATATTCAAAATCATTCCATTCCGAATTCTTTGCTTTCTTAAAGCGTCGGGCTTCTAAATTCTCATAAGGGCCTCCAGGAATTTTCTCTACAGCCTGTTGAATAATTTTGATGGATTCCTTCATTTCACCAATTCGTACTAAATAGCGAGCTAATGAATCTCCTTCTTTTTGCCATTGGACTTTCCAATCGAATTGATTGTAAGACTCATAAGGATCAATTTTACGAAGATCCCATTGTATTCCAGAAGCTCGTAACATTGGTCCCGATAAGCCCCAATTTACAGCTTCTTCTCCGCTAATAAAACCTACTCCTTCAACTCGTTCTAAAAAAATAGGATTCTGTGTAATAAGTTGTTCATATTCAACAACTCCTCGTAAAAAATAATCACAGAAATCTAAACATTTATCCATCCATCCATAAGGTAGATCGGCAGCGACTCCTCCGATGCGAAAGTAATTATGCATCATTCGCATACCTGTAGCAGCTTCAAATAGATCATATATCAATTCTCTCTCTCTAAAAATGTAGAAAAAAGGAGTCTGTGCGCCGAGATCCGCCATAAAAGGCCCAAGCCATAACAAGTGAGAAGCTATACGGCTCAATTCTAACATAATTACCCGAATATAGCTGGCTCTTTGAGGTATTTGAATATTCTCTAAGAATTCTGGTGCATTTACCGTTATTGCTTCTGTAAACATAGTAGCTAAATAATCCCACCGTGTTACATAAGGCAAGTATTGTATAATCGTTCTGTTTTCTGCGATTTTTTCCATTCCTCTGTGTAAATAGCCTAATATGGGTTCACAATCAACAACATCTTCACCATCGAGAGTAACGATCAGTCGAAGAACACCATGCATTGATGGGTGGTGAGGGCCCATATTGACTATCATTAGATCTTTTCTTGTAAACGGTAGACTCATATTCTTTTTTCTTCCTTAATTCATTATTCCATGAATTCCTCAAAACGAGGCTCATCAAAATGAAAAATCTAAGACTACTATAAGACTACTAATAAAATAAGAAAAAAATTCGAACGATTAAATTACTTCTCCCGAATATCCAACTGACTTATTAATTTCTTATAACGTACTCTATTTTTCTTTGCCAAATAAGCCAGCAAACGTTGACGTTTTCCCAAAAGTCTTCGTAGACCTCTTTCCGATGAAAAATCTTTTTTGTGTAATTCCAAATGTGAAGCAAGTCTCCGTATCTTATTGGTGAAACTGAATACTTGAAATTCAACAGAACCCCTGTTTTCTTGTTTTTCTTCTTTAACCATAAATCAAAAAATTTTTCTACCTCCTTTCTTTTTCATGTATTTTTCTGATCAGGAAAAATAAAAAATTATGTCAGTTATTTTGAAGTTATTCGAATCTCGTACACACAAAAATTTGCAATTATTCATCTACTGCTGGAATCTAGAATTTGGATTTATTTTATCGATGCAAATTGGATTTGGATAGAAGGGTACATTCTTTTATTTTAGATAGAAGAAATGTTTCTTCTATCTAAAATAAAAGAATTTTGCTGATTTATTTATTGCTATATCCAATTTATAGAATTGA